AAATAAATAGGCACTCAAAATAAGTACATGTTCGGTCATCATTGACCAACCCCTCATCAATCTTGATTCATTTCAATATGAACAACAATTTCACCGATTTGATTAGAATATAAATTAAGTACGAAACAAAGTAAGGTATTAGTAATGGATCGAACTAAACCCCTTTCAATTTCATATATGAACAATAGAATATGAAAATGGAACTGAAGGAAAATGGATGTGATAACATAGAACAAAACAAGACTTTATTTATTTTATTTTGGATCTAAGTATTTATTACTTAATTACTTTACTGCCGGGCCATAGCAATTGCACCTATCAAAGCAACTAAAAGAATTATAGAAATGAGTTCAAATGGAAGGTAAAAATCTGTTGATAAATGAATCCCAATTTGTTGAACGTTACTTGTTAGGTCCTGCTCTATAATCTGATTTGATCTTGTAGTCCAAACAATCCCGTACCACGACGTATCCGAGATAGTAGTAATTAGTGAAAAAAGAATACTTGTACAAACCAGTGAAGTGACCCCATCCCCAACGGTCCAAAGATAGAAATCGTTGTAATATTCTGAACCATTCATGAACATCACAGCAAATAGGATTAAAACATTTACAGCTCCCACGTAAATAAGGAGCTGTGCAGCAGCTACAAAATAGGAGTTAGATGGAATATGGAATAAGGATATACAAACAAGAACCAGTCCCAATGAAAAAGCAGAATAAATTGGGTTGGTAAGTAAGACCACCCCCAGACCTCCTAATATAAGACCTGATCCCAGAAATACTAAAAGAATATCATGTATTGGTCCAGGTAAATCCATTATGTGTAAAAAAAGAGATAAATAAATCGAAATATTTCATAAACTTACTAACCGATCCAAGAAAAAAGAGGTTACCTTATTTTTTTTTTTTCTTGTATATGATACGTTCCTAATTGAATCCTAAAGGGGTGTAGATTTATATAGATACAGTTATTGGATCAATCCCGCTACTGTATCTGAAAGAGTAGTTCGAAATTGTATATTTTGAAATCATCACAGATCTATGAATCCATTCTAAATCAAAATCAAGCCTTGATTCTCACCAATCAATAGTTATTTACTGACCTAGCAAAATGAAAGAAGCCTCACTCCTTTACTTTAGATCAAAACGGAATCTTAGTAATTGGTAATCGTTTTTGAATCAAGAGGTTTACCCCTGATTATTTTGATTGGAGTCGAATTCGTAATTGTTCGAATTGTGTAATCTCCAATTACTGACATTGGTAACCGGCCCAAAGCAATTTGATTATAATTCAATTCGTGACGATCATAAGTAGAAAGTTCATATTCTTCAGTCATTGATAAACAGTTTGTTGGACAATACTCGACACAATTACCACAAAATATACAGATTCCAAAATCAATACTATAATTAAGCAATCGTTTCTTTCTAATATCCGTTTCCAATCTCCAATGAACAACGGGTAGATCTATGGGGCATACCCGAACACATACTTCACAAGCAATGCATTTATCAAATTCAAAATGGATTCGACCACGAAAACGCTCCGATGTGATCGATTTTTCATAAGGATATTGAATAGTCACAGGTAAACGATTCACGTGAGATAAGGTAATCATGAAACTTTGACCAATATACCTTGCAGCTCGTATTGTCTGTTGACCATAATTCATGAACCCAGTCACCGTAGGGAACATATCGTGGATATCCATGAATAGTTTGATGTTTCTTTCTCTTGCTCTAGATAGGTTATGAATCTAGAATATCATATTTTGTTATAGCGAAACGAGTTGGGAAGAAGTTGTTAATAATAGATTACCTAGAGAAATAGGTAAAAGAAATTTCCACCCAAGGTTTAATAGCTGGTCCATTCTCATCCTAGGTAAAGTCCATCTTGTTGTGATAGGAATGAACAGGAACAAATAAGCTTTAGCTAATGTAATAAGGATACCAACTGTCATTCCAAAGACTCCCCCTGTTTTATTTATTCCAAAAGGTTCAGAAATAAATATGTACGGAATAGAGAAATTCCACCCGCCCAAGTAAAGAACTGTTACAAATAATGAAGAAACTAGTAGATTTAGGTAAGAAGCAACGTAAAATAAACCAGATTTAATACCTGAATATTCGGTTTGATAACCTGCTACTAATTCCTCCTCTGCTTCTGGTAAATCAAAAGGTAATCTTTCACATTCCGCTAGGGAAGAAATTAGAAAAACTATAAACCCTATAGGTTGACGCCACAGATTCCACCCCCAAAACCCATATTTTGACTGTGCCTCAACTATATCAACTGTACTTGAACTGTTAGATAATCATAGTCGATGATAACATCACTATTCCCATCGCTATTCCAGAACCGCACATGAGACCTCAGCTTCATACGGCTCCTCGATGGCTACAAATAAATCTAAGGACTGGTTCATTATTACCTCGGCATGTTTGTAGTGTAGATTAGAGTAACAATGTATCGAAGAGTCCCGAATTAGACCAATGGAATTCCGTCCGCCATAATAAAAAAAAGCGCTTCCGAATTGATCTCATCCTTTATTTTCTAATTAGACTTAGAATTCTTTTAGTTCAGTAATAACTTAATCCTTCAATAAAATACTCGTTGTTTCAATAGATATTTCGACCCATACTTTTCGTACGAAAAATAATTAGACACTAATTCATGAGTTATAGTTGATAAATCATTATAAGAATTCTATCCGTATGAATATGGATAGGATTGAGGAAAGAAAGAATAAACAAAGATCTCTTATTATTCAGTTTTCCTATTGCATTCCATTTCTTTCGTTCCTGTTCTTCTTTCTCACTCAGAAGGGGGGTTTCTAAAAAATAAAATCAAAGGATTACTTCGTTCTCGACAGTCATTTATTTAATCAGTGGATAGAAGCATACTCTGGATCGGAATCGTGAGGAAGTACTGCTTGATCATTTCTACGAACTTAAAGCCCTCATTATGATTCCTTTTATGTTATGCAGAAATATCCCTTTGGATACCTTACATTATCTTCATCACTAATCCTTTGTGTACCTTCGTGTTCCTAACCGTCCACTCATTTTTGATTGATCCCCGATATGGTAATACATACAACATACAACAACATACAATACAATAGTAGAAACTCCATACAGTTGATCTTTTGCACCCGCTTCAAGTCATGATGACTAATCAACCAATCTTGGGGTAAACAGTTTCGACCGCTTATGTTTACTTCCACTTTACTCTCGTACATAGGGAATGAGAATCAATCTTCTTACTGCAAATTCATAAGCTGTTTTGTTTCACTCATATAACTATCTGGTTTAACTCATCGACCCGAATGATGAATAAAAAGAGAAAGGTATCTATTCAACACATCCAACCCCTTTCCTTTATTTCCAGGAAAGGGGTAAAGGTTCATGTTCCAACGAATCACACGTAGAGATATTGATAACACACACGGAGTTAATGGTATTTCATAACTAATAGATTGAGCAGCAGCTCGTAGACCACCTGAAAAGGAATATTTATTATTCGATCCATATCCTGACATAAGAAGTCCAATAGGAGCAATACTGGAAATAGCGATCCATAAAAAAACGCCTATACTGAGATCGGCTAGAACAAGGCGATAGCCAAAAGGAATTACTAAATAGCTTAGTAGAATTGATATGACCGCTATAGATGGCCCCATACTGAATAAACGAACATCTCCTCTAGATGGGAGAAGATCCTCTTTCAAAAGTAGTTTGGTCCCATCTGCTAGAGCTTGAAGAATTCCCAAGGGGCCGGCATATTCAGGCCCGATACGTTGTTGTATCCCTGCAGATATTTCTCTTTCTAACCACACAATCACGAGTACGCCTATTGTGATTCCCGATACAGGAGTAAAAATAGGGACAAGCAGCCATAAGAGGTCATAGACCTCTTTTAAGGATTCCGATCTGGAAAAAGAATTGATAGCTTGTACTTCTGTCGTATCAATTATCATTTCAACGATCAACTTCTCCCATAATGATATCTATACTACCTAGTATCGTCATGATATCAGCCAATTTCATCCTTTTAACTAGCTGAGGAAGAATTTGCAAATTGATGAAACCAGGTGGACGAATTTTCCATCTCCAAGGAAAAACACTATTATCCCCTATCAGAAAAATTCCCAATTCTCCCTTTGGGGCTTCTACTCTTGCATAAAGTTCTTGTTTCGACAATTCAAAAGTGGGAGAAGGCTTTTTACTAATGAATCGATATTCAAAACCATTCCATTCGGAATCACTTGCTCTATCAAAGCGTCGAACTTCTAAGTTCTCATAGGGCCCCCCCGGAATTCCTTCTAGAGCCTGTTGAATAATTTTTATGGATTCCGTCATTTCATTGATTCGTACTAAATAACGAGCTAATGAGTCTCCTTCTTTTTGCCACTGGACTTCCCAATCGAATTCATCGTAACACTCATAATGATCAACTTTACGAAGATCCCATTGGATTCCGGAAGCTCGTAGCATTGGTCCCGATAAACCCCAATTTATTGCTTCCTCCCCACCAATAATGCCCACCCCTTCAACTCGTTCCAAAAAAATGGGATTTTGCGTAATAAGCTTTTGATATTCAACAATTCCTGTTAAAGAATAATCGCAGAAATCCAAACATTTATCTATCCAGCCATGAGGTAGATCAGCAGCGACTCCCCCGATACGGAAATAATTATGCATCATTCGCATACCTGTGGCAGCTTCGAATAGGTCATATAGCAATTCCCTTTCTCTGAAAATATAGAAGAAGGGAGTCTGTGAACCGATATCTGCCATAAAAGGTCCAAGCCATAATAAATGAGAAGCTATACGACTCAGCTCCAGCATAATTACTCTGATATAGCTGGCTCTTTTGGGTACTTGAATATTTCCTAATTGTTCTGGTGCATTTACCGTTATTGCCTCTGTGAACATAGTAGCTAAATAATCCCAACGTGTTACATAAGGAAGATATTGTATAATTGTTCGGTTTTCCGCAATTTTTTCCATCCCTCTGTGTAAATAACCCAATACGGGTTCGCAGTCAATAACATCTTCACCATCTAGAGTAACGATAAGTCGAAGAACACCATGCATTGATGGGTGGTGAGGACCCATATTAACTATCATGAGGTCTTTTCTTGTAGCCGGTACATTCATATGTTTTCTTCTCCGATCCATTATTCTATGAATTGCCGAAAACGAAATAAATGAGGTTCATCAAAATTCAAGATCTAATAAACCAAAGAATTCAAATAATTTTCAAATTAACGAGTTTTTGGTTCCCGAATATCTAATTGATCGATTAATTTTTTATAACGCACTCTATTTTTCTTTGACAAATAAGCCAGCAGTCGTTGACGTTTTCCCAGAATTTTCCGCAAACCTATCTGAGATAAATAATCCTTTCTGTGCAATTCAAAATGTGAAGTAAGTCTCTGTATCTTATTGGTGAAACTGATTACTTGAAATTCAACAGACCCTTTGTTTTTTTCTTCTTTCGGAATAACTGAGATGAATGAATTTTTGACCATAACCATAAAAATAAAATTTCTCTCTCTTTTTTTTTCCACAGATATGGATTTTACCAATCAGGAATAATAATAATGTCAGTTATTTTGATCTGATACACCCAATAATCTGGATTCATTCATATATTACTTTATTCTATCAAATCAAATCAAAATTAAATTCAAATGAATTGTAAGTACAATTTGTAATTTGATTCGATAGAAGGGCAATTTCTGTACCCACAAAAGAAAATTCTTTTGACCTAAGAAGATTCTGCCGAATCATTTCTAGATTCAATCCAATTGAGACGTTATTGAATCGGTATCATGTATTAGAATGTAACACAGCGTGTGTGTACATTCATATACCAGACCCGACACCTGATATATAGGAAATGTACCAACCATCAACTAATTCCGAATCGTGGATACATATGTATCCTTGACATACTGAAACGGCTGCCATTATTGGTATCAAACCAGTAGCGATTCATACAAGCTAAATCCTCTAATCGATAATTGGGCCAAAGAAACAATTTGAATTGAATGAATTTATTTATATCTGTATCAATATGCTTGTCCTCATCCAAAAATTGCCCCCAGTTCCTTACATTGTTGTCATTGAAAAATACCGGATTTCTATCCATAACATTCCTATTTCCGGAATTGAAACAAATTAGAATTCTCAATTCTCTACGACGCCTAGGGGATAGAATATTTTCAGGAACAAGCAAATCATAATGATTTTCGTCTCTATTCACAAGCATCTTTTTATGTTGTACAATGGATCCATTGAAATAATTCTCATCAACATATCCTTTTTCTCGATATTTTCCATTAGTTTGGCATTTATTATTATGGACCAATGAGATACCTATGGTTTGATACATAATAAATTGTCTATCCCATTTTATAGACAGACGTACTGGTTCGAGAATTAATATTCCCTTTTTTATCAATTCTGGAAGAGTTAGATTCGTCTGAATTAACATTACATCCAGGTGCATTTCTCCTCCTTGAATAGAGGATATAGCAATTTCCTTTGCATTTATTAGTCTAAGCAGGAAACAATATATCTTAACATTATTGAAAATTCTGTGATTCAAAGGATCATCCCATCTCAATTGAAAAAGCAAATCTTTTTTCAGGAATAACTCTAGTTTTGCTTTCTTGTTACTCTCGGGTTGTCCTTTCTTTTCACGTTTTTGAATGTCTGATTCCGTGTAATCCTTTTCAAAATCTTTTTGTCGTTTTCGTACGTCTGAGCCAATATTTCCGTGGCCGAGCTGTTCTTTTTCTTCTTGATTTCGATTCTTTAATTCAAGATATTCTTTTTGATTAGATGATATACGAAGATCCTTTTTTTGATTTCCATTAATGTTTTTGTTTTCACTAATGTTTTCATTTCCATTAAAAATGAAAAGAAGTAATTTGATTGGTATAATCCACGGTTTGATCTTATATGCATCATAAAGTGGCACAAATTCTGAGAAGAACCAAGATTTCGTATTTAATATGGGACGATATAGCATTTCTTTATTCATTCCCATCAAAAAAAAGTTTTTTTTTTGATTGGGTGGGTTGATTTCTTGATGAATCGTGAGATAGAAAAGATCTTTCTTATCAATCATTTGATAATAATCAGTCTCGGTCTTAGTCATTTTATTAATGTTGGTCCCGGTATCCGTATCGGTCCAGGACTCAATATCGATATTCTTTCTAAGAAATAAATCGAAAATTTTCCACTCCAAATATTTTCTATCCGTACTTTTACCCGTACCAATAATATACTCTTCTCCTAGATAATCACTAATAGATATATCCCCCAGTACATAAAATGGTTCAATTTTAGGTGTGTTGTAATTATATGGAATCTCTCGGTCCTCGTTTACTTGTAATGAGGATGGATAAATATATGAGTCTTTCCTATCCCCATAATTAATATATTTATATGAAAAAAGATCATATCTGTAGTTTTTTTTTAATTTTGCTTTTTTGCTCGTCAATGAATTCACTTCATAATCATTTTTTTTCTCGTAATGAATGAATTGGGCTTTTTCATATGAATTCTTTTTTGAGTTTTTATTTTGAATCGTACGACGCCGATTGACCCTAGTTCGCCATTTTTGCGGTACTAATTTAGACCACCTAGCCTGAGATAAATTGTATTGATAATGACCCCTTAACCAGTTTTTCCATTCATTCATTCCAGAATTCGGAAGTTTTTTATGCCTTGATTTGGAATCTAATATTCTTCGTGTTCCAAAAAAATTCCTGATTCTATCCTTAAGAATAAGATATGCTTCGCGATATTGAAGTAGAGATCTCAAATGATACTTCTTATTAATAGCTTGGATTTGTGATAATTTGTAAAATACAGATGCTTGTGAAAAGGAATATAGGTCACCAGAAATCTTTGATTTATTATTACTAATATTAGAAAGATACTTTTTTATAGTCGAAATAAAGTTAATTTTTTTTTGATTTGTTTCATCAATCCCTTCTTTATTTTTTTCATCATTGTGAATGTATTTATCGATAATCTTTTTTGTTGATTCAAGGAAAAGTTGTACATTGACTCTAGAAACATTAACAGTACATAGAAAGATATGTATGTATATTCTTTCGTTGAAAAATGTAAAAAAATAGTGCCATTTGCGTATGAATATGAATCTGTTACTTTTTCTTTTTGATATCTGCCAAATATGTTTCTGCGATTCCGATTTTTTATCATCACAACTTGTATCGTTAGGATTAATATTTATATCCGGAGTTAGAAATATTTTTCTTTTGTCTTTTGCACCCCTTTCTATTTGATTTCTGATTAGGGTTGTTCTATCGGACAGATCTTTCTTTTTTTTTTCTGTCAGTGAATAATTTGCCCAATTCATGAATCTAATTCGAATGGTCGATTCAGGAACAATTTTATTACTGCTTATGATTATGGAATCTTTTCCATTTTCATTCGGTTCATATACTTTCTTCAATACAAATAATAAAATTGGATTTACGTTTGCAAACTCTTTTATTATTCTTTTTAAAAATAGAACCGTTTTGATAATCCATCTTGTTTTTTCTTTTGAGACCTTTATAAACTGTTTTATTTTTTCTTTGAAAACTCTTAGAGCTAGAAAATTTTTTTTTTTCACTTTTCTCTTTTTTTTTTCGAATTCATTATAAATAGGTTCAAAAAAGGAAGGTTGTTGTCGGGCAGAACCAAAAGGTAGTTCGGTTTCCCTTCCCCAGATTGTTAAAAAACAAAAATTTTCTGTTTTCCCTTTCTTTTGGATTGGATCTCTATGATGGGATCGTAGTTTGGATTTGCGCCAGGGTTTCAGACAGAAAGGAAATAGGATTTTTATCTGAATACCATCTGTTAACCAGTTTTTCGGAAATTCTGTTTCTGATAATTGAACGCCATTATAGGTGCATTTAACATGCATTTCTCTATTCCACTCCTTCAAATCCTCGTACCACTCGGGGAATTGAAATAAGAACATACGGCCGAGGTTTTTAACTATTATCAATGAAGGCAATATGATGTATTTTCTAAGAATCGATTGGGTTACTAACATAGTACCTCTTATTGCTTGAGCAAATATAATAGTATCCCAAGTTTCTGCTATTGCTATCCTTTCATTCTCGTTTTTTTTATCTGCAATTTTTTTTGCCTTTTCTTTTGCCTCTTCCTCCTCAGAATCCGAAGTTTTGAATTTCGGTCCTGTATCTATCCAATTTCTAAAAATTAGATTCATTGTTCGGGAAATATCAAAAAAAAAAAAAAAAGTTTTGTCTATTCTGTCCAAAAAAAGCAGGGAATGCACATTCGCTTGAAACATTTCCCAAGTAACTATTTTACGTCTTTGAGCGCGCATGGATCCTTTTACTATATCCCGACGAAAATCTGATTGTTGCGAGTAACGTACCAAAGCCAACTCTTCTGCTTGATCACTATTAGTACTGGTACTAGTATCAGTATTGGTATTCTGATCCGGATCCGCCTTATCAGTATAAATTACCACACGTTTGGCTTTTCTTGAACGAATCCCATGATTTTCTGTTGATTCTTCCTCATTTTCCTCCTCCCGCTCTTCAAAAGAATTGATCAATTTGTATGATCGTCGAGGAATCTTTTTACCAATTTCTTCTATTCCAATAGATTTATTTTGAATTGTTTGATTATTTGGATCAGTTGTAATTACATCGAATAGAAATTTCAAACATTTTGTTTTATTTTCTGAATCAAATCTTCTTTGTTCGGATATTAAAACAAGTTTTTTAAAATTAAGACTAAAACCAGTTGTTGATTTCCTAGCTAATTCACTGATAGAGGTCAAGAAAGGACCAATGTCTGTCGATAATGATTCTCCATTAAATGGATCCATTTTATGTTCAAGTTTTTGGTAATCAGTAGGAAGCCTATCGTGAATCTTATTTATCCAAACCATTCCTATAGAATCTTCTGTCGAAGTGATTGAGTCATCC